ATGTATAAAAAAACATATTTGATTTAGCTCCTTCATGCCTACTCTAACTAGTTATTTCGGTTTTCTACTAGCAGCTTTGACAATAACCTCAGCTTTATTTATTGGTCTGAGCAAGATACGACTTATTTGAAAAAAAAAATGGAATCAACAATTCATAATCATAAAAAAAGCTTCCTGTAGGATTTCATGTTTTTTTTAAGTTCGTTCTAGTTCTTTACTTTTTTTTATCGCGACAATTTTTAAATTACGGTTATTGAGATTCATAGACAATTAGGATAAAAATTTAGGGATAGATATTACCTCCCCCTTTTCCTTTCAAAAAAATTGAAATGATTGAAGTACTTCTATTTGGAATCGTCTTAGGTTTGATTCCTATTACTTTGGCTGGATTATTCGTAACTGCATATTTACAATATAGGCGGGGTGATCAGTTGGACCTTTGATTCGTTAACAACTTTTTTTGATTGACCTCCTTTCTTTAAGCCCCAGGAGGTCAATTTGAGATGTTTCTTCCATTATTTCAGTCTAATTAGAATTAACAAGAATGGAATCACGCTCTGTAGGATTTGAACCTACGACATCGGGTTTTGGAGACCCACGTTCTACCGAACTGAACTAAGAGCGCTTTCTTATTACAGACAGTAAATAAATAAAAAAGAAAAAGGATTCCTTTTGTAATCCAAGACTATTATATCCTGCATGCATATTATATATATATTAAGTATCGAATAGATAGTTCGAATTGTATATGTGTTATATATATATATAGTAAGTATAGTATTACGTACTATTCGAATACGATATATATTATCAATAGTATTATTATATAGTTAGTATTAGAATACTATTCTAAAAACGACAGATTCTATATGTCCAATTTGAATCAATTTCACCGATCTCAATTAATTCTTCTTTACTTCTCAGAGGAAAAGGAATAGGTAGGGATGACAGGATTTGAACCCGTGACATTTTGTACCCAAAACAAACGCGCTACCAAGCTGCGCTACATCCCTTTTAATAGCTTTACAGTGTTATTGTAAATAATCCTTTTCTTTTTTTCCACATCATTCTTTCTCATAGTTAGATACACAATAGATTTTTTTTGCATATCATAATATCATATATAATAGAATCATATATAATAGAATAGATATATATAGATATAAAAAGAATATAAATATAAGAGTCTTTGAATACATATACGCTGTAAAGTAAAAAGGTTTAGGGCAGTAGGAAAGCTGCATGACTTTTTTTATTTTAACTTAAAGGTAGAAAATCTTACGGATTGTTGTACATTTTCATTTGCTTTAGGAATTTCATGTACAAATACAAGTGGTTTTCTTTTGAAATCCATATGCATCTGAACATCTATTATATATGTATTATTCTTATGTGTTACAATATGTAAATAAAGAAAAAATAAGGAGGATTTTCAATGCGAGATCTAAAAACATATCTCTCCGTGGCCCCGGTACTAAGTACTTTGTGGTTCGGATCTTTAGCAGGTCTATTGATAGAAATCAATCGTTTTTTCCCGGATGCGTTAACATTCCCCTTTTTTTGATTCTAGTTATTGACACGGTAAGGGGGTAACGAAGATTAGAAAAAGGATTCACTATCTGTGACTAATCCCCTGCCCTTTCTCCCTTTTCAAATAGAAGGTTAAAGGGAGAAAGAAAAAAGGATTCAACCTCAGCAAAGCTTGGGCTCAAGCTCAAATTAAAAATTCAATTTAATTATTAAAAATTGAATTCTTAAATATAAATAAGAGTGAGAACGGAAATTTAAATGCGGATCTAGGGCAAAAGTCTCATACACGAGACTTAAATGGAATACTGTACTGTGATTAGAAGTGATTAGAAATCTAGTTGGAGGAAAAATGGATTTCGAATTCTAAAGATAAATATTAGTCCTAACAAAACAATAACATAGTTAGAAATCGTTGGATTATGTATTCTTTCTTATAATTATATATACTATACTGAACTGAATTATACTGAATCCTATTTCCTATTAATATTGATCTTCTATTTATTTTTATTGCAACGAATTTTTTTGAAGTGTATTTCTAGTTAGCAATTTCTATTTTTTTCTTTCTTTCCGCTTTGGGTCGAAAATAAAAGAGTTGCTTGAATAAAAAATTCACACATAAAAAGGGGGTTCATGGCCAAGGGTAAAGATGTCCGAGTAAGCGTTATTTTGGAATGTACTAGTTGTGTTCGAAAGAATGTTTATAAGAAACCAAGGGGCATTTCCCGATATATTACGCAAAAGAATCGACGCAACACACCCAGTCGGTTGGAATTGAGAAAATTCTGTCCCTACTGTTCCAAGCATACAATTCATGGAGAGATAAAGAAATAAATCGAAATGGGCGTCTGTGCCTTTTTTTAAGTAGGAGTACAAAAGGGCAGATATTATACACACATATTTCTTCCTATGCGTAGCGTAATATGCTTATATGCATAAAAAAATTATAAGAAAATGTAATAAAAAACATACATATTATTCTATTGTAATAAATAAGAATTCGAATATATAGATATATAGTTCTATTAGTTATATAGTTCTATTAGTAAAAAAAAATAGAATTATAATATATAAATAAGGATAACAAAAAGAAACAAATTCAAATTAAAGAAAAGAATAAAAAAACCAAATCCTATTTCTAATTTCTTTTTTTAGATCCGACCAAAATAGGATTTTCGGTAGAATATTTTTGATATTATAAGGAATAAATAAACACTAAACAAACCATGGATAAATCCAAGAGGTCTTTCCTTAAACCTAAGCGGCCCTTTCGCAGGCGCTTGCCCCCGCTGCAATCGGGGGACCGAATTGATTATAGAAACATGAGTTTAATTAGTCGATTTATTAGTGAACAGGGAAAAATATTATCTAGGCGCGTGAATAGATTGACTCTGAAACAACAACGATTAATTACTATTGCTATAAAACAAGCTCGTATTCTATCTTTGTTACCCTTTCTTAATAACGAGAAACAATTTGAAAGAGCCAAGTCGGCCGTTCGAACTACAGGGTTTCGAGGTTTTCGAACAAAAAAACAATAGGTTTACTTTTTTTTTATTCAAGTGATGTTTTGCTCTAACAATTCGAATAATCAACAAATTTTTATTGATATTGATATTGACCGCCTTTGCGCATTTTGACTGCTTTCTTTTATTGTCATTTTGAATTTTCGGACTAATTTCTATCTTCCCTTCCCGGAGTTCCTTCTCCGGGGAACTTTGTTTAAAAAATTTCGGATGTTTCTTTACAATCTTCTTTTTTTATGATCTCATTGGAAATACTATAAAGACAATTCCTATTTAATATAGCTATTTGTGCAAGTATTTTACGATTAAGAATCAACTGCCTCTTGTACAGATCATGTATAAATTTACTATAACTATAGTATATGCCCCTGTCAGGTTCTCGAATTGCTGCGTTTATCCGAGTAATCCACAACCGACGAAAATCTCTCTTTTTCTTATCTCTATCTCGATGAGCCGAAAACAAAGCTCGTATTTTCTGTTGAGTAATAATACGAATAGTTTTTGAATGAGCCCCTCGAAAGCTTGATACAAACAAACGCATTTTTTTTCTACGTCTCCGGGCTATATATCCTCGTCTAACTCTGGTCATTGAATAAATGAAACTTTGCAAAATAACTAATTGATTTCTCTTTGAGTTATTTCTTCTTTCCTCACTGGTAATAACAAAACGGATTTTTCCAATGTATAAAAAAAATTCCAACGGCTTTTGCTACTATAACCTTCCCGACCACGATTTTTTCTTTTTTTTCGAGGCATTTCGCCTCAACTCCAAATGAAAGAATCAATTGGATTGATACTAGGTATCAAAAAAAACGTAGTAAATCTAGATGAATAAAGAAATAGTGGGTTCCTTCGTTTCTATGGTTACTTCTTAAACGGTGAGGTCCTCTCTATACACCGGAGCCCTTTACTTCGTTTAGTCAACGTTATTGGTAACTTGTACAATTCAAAATCTTTGGCTCTACCCATGAATTCTCCAGTAATAGGTCTTTCACAACGAGAGCCGCCTATACAGTAACGGTATTTAGTTTTGAAGGTTAGCTGGATAGCTGACCCTGTTAGTCCGTTTTGCAAAAATGGGAGCATAATCTTTTTTTCTTTAAAAAGAGTACTTTACCGCTTAATGTATAGCATTTGCTACCAATGGGAACTTGCTTCTCATTTTAAATCGAGCTAATCGGGGTTACACCGAGGGAAACCATAAATTTCATACGCAATAGATGGATATGGGAGATCTTTTTTTTCGATAATGATTGGAGTTCTTCCATTTTATCCTATTCATCGGTAACGATCATTGATACTGGTAATTTTATTGACCAGCTCATAAATTGCACGAGTCGCACATACACCCTAGTACATGTTCCTCGGCGCTGAGGACATCCCCGAAGAGCGGGGGATTTTGTGACGTTTCTGATTGGCTGTCTTGTGTTTCTAATAAGCTGCTTAATAGTTGGCATGCTGAATCATTTAGATAAGGGACTGGTTTAGATCAATCCTAACCTGATGAGTATGAATTATTTCTAGTTATATAAAATATTACCCAGGAAAGTCAAAAGAGAAAATATCGATTTGTGAATTTGACTACTTTGGCTCTTTCCATTTGTCCTTCTTTACTATTTCTACTCCTTCATTCGCTATAAGATCGATAATTCCGTGAGCTTGGGCTTCTTTTGCTGACATAAAAACATCCCTTTCCAGGTCTTCGGTTAGAACCCAAAAAGGTTGGCCTGTTCTTTGTGCATAAACCTTTGTGAGCGTTTCTCGCAAAGTCAATAGTTCTTCCGCTTCCATCATACATTCTCCCGTTGATCCCTCATGAAAAGAACTAGCAGGTTGATGGATCATTACCCTGATGGTATAACAAAAATACGGTTACTCTATCTCGCATGATGAGTCGAAGACACAAGATAGGGAATAACAATAAATTTGAATAACCGTACGTGCATCTTTTGCGCATTGCATACGGCTCTATAATAGAATTTACTTTTCTCTTCCATCGAATAAAAATAGAATCGATCAGATCCAGATCAGTAAATCATCCAATTACCACCCTTCTTCTCGTGAGTTCAAAATACTATGATGGCTCCGTTGCTTTATCGTTCATTTCGTCTGTAATTCAGCAATCCCAAAGTTTCTTTTTGATCCGAAATAAAGAATTTGTTTTATTTTCGTACTCTTTCAAACATAACTATTATTAGGTTAGTATTAAGAGTCTTTTGGTATAAAAACAAAAAGTTTGTGACGCTGAAACGGACTCCGGATAAAAAATCGGGAATACCCCTTTATCTCATACTCCTCCCTCGATACATAATCTAATGTTTTGAAAAAACTAACAAAATTTTGCATATCGAATTCAAAGTGCCATGCTATTTTTACTATTTTTACTTAACGCTACTCATAATATAGATTGATATTTCTTGTGGCGAAGGCATAGTCTTTTTTTTCTTAAATAAAAAACTCATTGGCGCAAAAGCCAAGCGTGAGGGAATGCAAAACGTTTGGTAATTTCTCCTCCGACCAGGATAAAAGATCCCATTGAAGCGGCTATTCCCATGCAGATTGTATATACATCCGGTAGCACAAGTTGCATAGCATCAAAAATGGCTATTCCGGGTAATACCCATCCGCCAGGACAGTTTATAAACAAATATAAATCTTGGGTCTGGTCCTCTATACTGAGATATATGATAAGACCAACAAGATAATTCGAGATCTCGGTCGTAATCTCTTGGGTTAAAAAAAGTAATCTTGCTCGATAAAGTCGGTTGATTAGGGTAAAATTGTATCCCTTAGGAACCGTACATGCACCTTTTGATGCATACGGTTCAAACAAATGTGAAAAAGAAAAAAATCAATGTGTAGATTACTGACCTCTTTTTTTTATAGCAGTTCCTTCGAACTTCTAATGAGGGGGTTTTGTCTTCTACTTTTCAAAAAATATGAGTTTTTCCTTATTTCTACTAAAAAAAAAGAAAAAATATTAATCGTATGTATAAAGTGTATAAAGAAATAGTATTTAGGTCTAATATGAGGTAAATTTTTCGAACTAACTGCTTGTTGATTTATTGTTTCATCGAGATCGAATGCCAATCACGATGTCATTTTCTTGTTCTTGAGGGGGCCTCTTTAATTCTTTTAGGTTTACGCTCTACTCCGGGTAAAAATCTGCTCGATTTTGATTTGCACATATAGGTCAAATGCGTCTAATACCACTTATTTTTGTTTTTATAAGATTTCGTTTTTTTTTTCATTTAGTTCATGCCTTTGCCAAAAAAATGGGATATTCGACATATTGAATTCATCTAGTCTATTCAAGTGATTAAAGTTAAGATGAGTCCTATATCTATTCCATTATTTAGATTATAATTTTTCATTTTTATAAATAGGAACTTGGAATAATTTTTCATATAAGCAGTAATTTTCGATATATTACCAATTGGGATTTGTTTAAACGGAGCCTGGATACTTCATGTCATTTTATTGATTCAACCAAGCCAACCATAAATTCTTCTAATTGATACTATTAGTCTGAATCCTCCTACAAATGGATCTAGTTGGACTTCGCGCTCCAAAGTTTTGATGATTCAATCACTCTTTCTTGGGCGAAGGGAAGGATATCTCGATCGGGAAAGAGAACGGGGAAAGCCCATATGACCCAATATATCTGACAAGTCGCACTATACGTCAACCCAAGTTGCATCTTCATCTCCCGGAATTCGAAAGGGTACTTTTGGAACACCAATAGGCATTAACTGAAAGAAAAAAGAATTAAGTACTATATTTCACTTTGATCTGGAAACGTAATAATCGGGCTATTCTCTTCATAATATCAACCATATGATAAAGGTTGATATTCTTTATCATATAGGTTGTCTAGAATACATTAGAAAAGGTCATAAAAGCCGATAGAATGACTAAAGGAAAATAGAGCTTCCAATGATGAATAAATATGGTGGCATTTGCTCATAGAAAAAGGTATCAACCCCCATTGCATATTGGTACTTATCGGATATAAAATAAATCTGTTTCGCTTTGTTTCTACAACCATAATTGTTCCATTATTACCAATAAAATAGAACAAATATTAACCCTTGCTCCGAGATAATCCACTGAACAGGGGTCCATTGATAATTATAGTCTTTTCCAATGCAATAAAGTTACATAGTGTCTATTTTTATTTGAAAAAGGGGTATTTCCATGGGTTTGCCTTGGTATCGTGTTCATACCGTTGTATTGAATGATCCTGGTCGGTTGATTTCTGTCCATATAATGCATACGGCTCTGGTTGCTGGTTGGGCCGGTTCGATGGCTCTATATGAATTAGCAGTTTTTGATCCCTCTGATCCCGTTCTTGATCCAATGTGGAGACAGGGTATGTTTGTTATACCTTTCATGACTCGTTTAGGAATAACAAATTCCTGGGGCGGTTGGAGTATTACCGGGGGGACGGTAACGGATCCCGGTATTTGGAGTTATGAAGGTGTGGCCGGGGCACATATTGGGTTTTCTGGCTTGTGCTTTTTGGCAGCTATTTGGCATTGGGTCTATTGGGATCTAGAAATTTTTTCTGATGAACGTACAGGAAAACCTTCATTAGATTTGCCTAAGATTTTTGGAATTCATTTATTTCTTTCCGGGGTGGCTTGTTTTGGTTTTGGCGCATTTCATGTAACAGGCTTGTACGGTCCTGGAATATGGGTGTCTGATCCTTATGGACTAACCGGAAAAGTCCAGTCAGTAAATCCCGCATGGGGCGTAGAAGGTTTTGATCCTTTTGTTCCAGGGGGAATAGCTTCTCATCATATTGCAGCAGGGACATTGGGTATATTAGCGGGATTATTCCATCTTAGTGTCCGCCCGCCCCAACGTCTATACAAAGGGTTACGTATGGGTAATATTGAAACCGTACTTTCCAGCAGTATCGCTGCTGTCTTTTTTGCAGCTTTTGTAGTTGCCGGGACTATGTGGTATGGTTCAGCAACTACTCCGATCGAATTATTTGGTCCCACTCGTTATCAATGGGATCAGGGATACTTTCAGCAAGAAATATATCGAAGAGTTAGTGCCGGGCTGGCCGAAAATCAAAGCTTAGCAGAAGCTTGGTCGAAAATTCCTGAGAAATTAGCCTTTTATGATTACATTGGCAATAATCCGGCAAAGGGAGGATTATTCAGGGCAGGTTCAATGGACAATGGGGATGGAATAGCTGTTGGATGGTTAGGACACCCAATATTTAGAGATAAAGAAGGGCGTGAGCTATTTGTACGTCGTATGCCTACCTTTTTTGAAACATTTCCAGTCGTTTTGATAGACGGAGATGGAATTGTTAGAGCCGATGTTCCTTTTAGAAGAGCAGAGTCGAAATATAGCGTTGAACAGGTAGGGGTAACTGTTGAATTCTATGGTGGCGAACTCAATGGAGTCAGTTATAGTGATCCTGCTACTGTGAAAAAATATGCTAGACGTGCTCAATTGGGTGAAATTTTTGAATTAGATCGTGCTACTTTGAAATCGGATGGTGTTTTTCGTAGTAGCCCAAGGGGTTGGTTTACTTTTGGACATGCTTCCTTTGCCCTGCTCTTCTTCTTCGGACATATTTGGCATGGGGCTAGAACCTTGTTCCGAGATGTCTTTGCTGGTATCGATCCAGATTTAGATTCTCAAGTCGAATTTGGAGCATTCCAAAAACTAGGGGATCCAACTACAAGAAGACAAGCAGTCTGATACAAGATTGCTTTAGTATTTTTCGTCTTTCTTTTTGTGATTTGGCATTATAGGGATCAGAGAAATCTTGATTTAATCAGTTTTTACTCATTCTTTATCAGTGAAATAATGAAATAATCCCCACTAAACAGGTATGGAAGCTATAATTGTAAACCACAATCAAATCTATGGAAGCATTGGTTTATACATTTCTATTAGTCTCGACTCTAGGGATTATTTTTTTCGCAATCTTTTTTCGAGAACCGCCTAAAGTTCCAACTAAGAAATGATTTTTCATTATCTCCGTTGACGTAATGAGCCTCCCAATATGCATTCAATATTGGGAGGCTCATTACTTCGACTAGTCCCCGTGTTCCTCGAACGGATCTCTTAGTTGTTGAGAGGGTTGCCCAAAAGCGGTATATAAGGCATACCCGGTAAAACTTACAAGTAAACCAGATATAAAGATTGCGACTAGGGTTGCTGTTTCCATTCTTATATGAATTCGAGACCGCAACGGATCTCTGATAAGATCCTTTATTTACAGGGGAATGGTATACAAAGTCAACAGATCTCAAAAAAAATCGGATTTATGGCTACACAAACCGTTGATAGTAGTTCTAGATCTCGTCCAAGACAAACTACAGTAGGGTCTTTATTGAAACCGTTGAATTCGGAATATGGTAAAGTAGCTCCTGGGTGGGGAACTACCCCTTTGATGGGTATCGCAATGGCTTTATTTGCCGTATTCCTATCTATTATTTTGGAGATTTATAATTCTTCTGTTTTACTGGATGGAATTTCAATGAATTAAACCCACAAGAACTTTTTAGTTCGAGTTTTTCAATACAAAATTTAATTTCAGGTTTTTTTTAGAACCCCGTTGGTAGTTCGATCGCGGAATTTCTTTCTGTATTTCCGGAATATGAGTGTGTGACTTGTTATAAGTGATCCTATTGATAATACAGAGAATGAGTCTGTCATCTTATCCTTCTAAAGACGGTTCTACCCCGTCGGATACTCATCCTAGTATCTGGAGCACGGAATATTCTGAACTAGATCCAGAATTGAACTATGATTCATCCTTAATATGCAGACCTTGTGACCGGATTCTAACTACAAAATTTTCAACGAATTAGAAATACTTATAAATTGAAAGATTTTTCTTTCTGTTTATGCTTATTTTGACTAAAAGGTAAATTTGATAAATTTTTTTGTATTGTGAGTCATTATACCTATCC